GTTGCATCTTGTTCGTAAAATGGAGTAAAAGAAATAACTATCTTTAGAGACTTTTCTTTATATGTTTATTTTTTGTCTGTTTATAGTTCGTTTTTTTCTTTCAGATCAGTCGGAAATGTCAGAATATATTGTTTCATTTTCACGGGTCGAAGAAAGAAAGATACTTCGAATATTTTTCTATTTACTTTTTATCTATTCAAAAAAGATCGAATTTCCTATTTTTTGATTGTTTATTGAATATCGTATGGAATTTAAATTTAAGTAAAAAATAGGAAACTTGAAATGAAAGTTTCTTTCACACATGCAGTCTCCATCCCATTGTCGGAACATAAATACGGGATGCATAGATATAGAGATAGTTGGTACATGAAACCACACTATATCGAAATCTTATTCGATAGATAAGATCGAAATTCATTCCGTTTTGAAATCAAAGAAAATAAAGATATGGAAAATGGCTTTTTTTGTTGTGAGTTGTAATAAAAGTTTTCGACTCTCTAGGAGGAAAAGACTAGCCAATTTATTCAGCTAGGAATACAAAGATTTAATCGGAAATATCGACAAATTCATGCAGAGTTTAAAAAAAAAAAAAATAAAAGGTCAACTGTTCCAATTGAATCTCTATCAAATTTGAATATCAGAATAGCGGGTATAGTCATGATTCAATAGGTTAGGTCCACTTACTTTTTCATTTGTTGATTTCGAATCTTTCCATTTCAATGAATTTGATTTAAATAATAGAAAATAGCAATAGTTGCTGATTCGAGAAACGACTTATCTTATCATTATAATATAATGAATTTTAGTTCAACTTTATAACTACTATAGTATAACCTAAGTATAACTTATTATACTTAGAAAGTTGTTTACTTTGTACGTTAAAAATATCAATATATCTGTATTCCCCGTTCAAATATAATGGGGTTTTATGAAAAGCCCCTTATCGGATTTGAACCGATGACTTACGCCTTACCATGGCGTTACTCTACCACTGAGTTAAAAGGGCCCTTTTAGCCAATTCTTGGCCGAGTCACTATGTATATACATAGAAAATAGATCTATGTACATATATTACATACACTAACTTATTATATACTATACAATACATAAGTAGATGGATAGTAGTTAGGGACTCGTTTTGAAATCCGGATTAGGTAGTAGTAATGGGTTTTGTTTAACTTACACCTACCTGATTTTTTTTCTTTTTTTTTTATAGTAGACAAATCCCTTAATGAAAGGATTCTTTCATTTCATATTATCTCGAGTTCTATATTAATTAAGATTAGATTTAAATTATAAAATATAGAATAGAATTCTATATTTTATAGCGAATGGTTAGAATGAATAATTCCTAAATTAAATTGAAATGACAAAAGAATTCTATGGAATCATAGAATCCGGAAAGATCCTTGTGAATCGAATTATTCCATTCTATTATATTGACAATTTCAAAAAACTGCTCATACTATGTTCATAGTATGATGGCAGTTGGGCACGTATGCCCCCATCGTCTAGTGGTTCAGGACATCTCTCTTTCAAGGAGACAACGGGGATTCGACTTCCCCTGGGGGTAGGGTACTACAAAAGGAAGTTGATCATAGATTATGAATAAGCCTAAAATTGAATTGATTCTTCCTGGGTCGATGCCCGAGCGGTTAATGGGGACGGACTGTAAATTCGTTGGCAATATGTCTACGCTGGTTCAAATCCAGCTCGGCCCAATAATTCGCTCATCCATTATGAGATGAAGATATTTTATTTGTTCTTCCGAAAAGGATGATAAAAAGAATCCAATTTGCTGCTATATACTCTATTTTTTTTGTTCAGGGAAATGGAAATTTTGATCTAGATTGAGATTATGTTATAATCTTTAAGTTTAAATATTTAAACTCTAAATAGAAAAAAAAAAAGAAAACCCTTTTTCTTTATTGAAAGATTTATTCTCAACTTGATTTTGAAACAAGGAAAATTTACTAGTAATTGGTGTTGTTCTCACTAAAGTGTATATTCACGTGGAGATCAATATATCACTTGTGGCTCTGTTACAACACGAAAATGCTAACTCGAAATATTTTCAATCAAATCATAAAAAAACTGGATACTCTATACTGTAGTTCCCTGGGATTGTAGTTCAATTGGTTAGAGCACCGCCCTGTCAAGGCGGAAGCTGCGGGTTCGAGCCCCGTCAGTCCCGACGGATCCAAATAATAAAATAAAAAAATATATCCACTCATCTTTCCACTTTTTTGGAAAAGGACAACAATAGAATTTGACTTTCAATAGGAATTCATTTGATGATTCTTAGTTATTTTTTCCTTTTGGATTTTTTAGTTGTTTCTTATCAAACAAATCGAATAATTTTCAGTATTTGAACTAGAACTGATTCCTAGAAGAGATATTTAGTACTAGACTCATACCCATTTTTTTTTTTATTAAAATTATCTTGACAAAATACTTTTCCAATTAATCTTATCTCTCTTTCTGTTCCCAGTTTTGTCCCATCTGAATCATTAAGACTAACCAATTTCACGTTCAAACATTTTATCTCATTCAAATTTCACGTTGAACTTTTCATATATGCGCCCTAGTATTCAATTCACGAAAAGGAGGAGCGATATTAAGAAAAGAAGGATCAAAGAAAGATCCTATCCCTTCCTTTTTAGACTCTTTGTAATGAAGTACTGAAGAATCCTTTTTTATTTTTTTCTTAATTTTCCATTTTAAATTATTAATTAATATTTTAAATTATTAATAATACTAAATAAAAAATAAGACTTTTGTTTGTAATTTTTTTTTATTAAAGTTTTATTAAGTAAAAGTTCTACGAACAAACATCCTAAAAAAATAATGAAAATGAATTTGCTAGAATATTCTATTTTTTATTTATTGTTTTGGGGGTTTTGTAACCAGTGTGAGTGGAAAAGGAAAAGTGAAACTTCATTAGATGGTTGATTGTACAAGGAAGACGACAGATTATGGAAAAAGAATAAAAAAAAAAGAATGCTAAATAACGGAATTGTTGATTAGATGACAAATCCCATTTTTTTTTTTGGATTCAGTATGGATAAAAGATCTTCCTATGTTATACTATTCAATTCGCGACGGCGAATTTATATGATAGCTCAGATATTGTTATTCATGATATTAATCTGATTCAATATCATGAAGAAGTAATTCATTCCATTGAATTCAAATTTACAGGTAAAATTTTTATCATCTCTATGGGATTAAATCCCGAGTTAATGCGAAGTAAAAAAACGATGAGATTATGGAAGTAAATATTCTCGCATTTATTGCTACTGCACTATTCATTCTAGTTCCTACTGCTTTTTTACTTATTATTTATGTAAAAACGGTCAGCCAAAATGATTAATTTGAATGAAACTTGACTTCTTAGTTCTTTATAAATGATTGAAAAATCAAAATAAAATTCCAATTTCATTTCTTAATTGAAATGAGCAGGCTAGAATCAGCAATATTCAATGAGATTTAATAGTATGGTAGAAAGATTCATATGAATCTTTCTACCATACTATTAATTCGATTAGTGTTTTTTTTTTTTTTCGTGTAGGAAGTTGTCCTATAACTCGAATAAAGATACAGACTTAATTGAATATCGATCAATCCACAATATATATCTTCATATATGGTATGTACATAGCGACCCCAATTCTCTTTTTTTGCTCCATCTATTTGATCCATTTGGATTCAGTCTGATCAATCCGAACTAATCGAAAGGCAACTCTTACCTTACGTTTATTTTATAGCTCGAATTCTGCGATTTCGGGTTCTTTAAAATATAAACGCAGTATCTGCCAAAAGAATCAAAGAAAGAAAAATATGGTATATCTTAATAAAAAACCAACTTAGTAATCTTTTTTTATCATTGCCAACTCAAGAAGTAAAGTAATTGAATTGATTGACGAGTGGATAGATGCTTGAAAGAGTTCTATGGTGTGGAAACTTCTTCGATCTTTTTGAAATGAAAAAGAAATAGTAAACCTCATCCATTTTTAACACGTAAAACCCGATATGAAAGAAATCGATAAAGCACAACAAAATCAAATCTATTTCCTATCATCTAGATTTCGTTTCGAATCGAAATATAAACATGGGAATTAGTTAAATATTTCTTTTATTGACATTTCTTTATTATCTTTAATTAAAAATTAAAAACACTTTCTGGAGCGATCTATAAATCTAAAACAAATGATACAGTTTTATTCCTCAACTAAAAACTCAATGAGTAATTAATTAAGGAATATTTCTAGAGTCCACTTCTTCCCCATACTACAAGTGAAAGAGAAAACGTAAAGACTACCATTAAAGCAGCCCAAGCGAGACTTACAATATCCATGTGAATTATGTCCCCTATTTCTATGAATATGAAGGAATTATTCCATTATTGTTTACTAATAATAGTGAAATCCATGGTACAGAGTCAAAATATTTTGGACTATCCATTTTGTACTATTAATTTAATGAACCAATCTAATACCTTAAGTACTCAGCGACTTTTTTGAGTTTGTATACAAACTCTATTTCGTCTTTCTTTTCCACAATTACTAATCCCCCCCGCTGACCAGTCAGTAACCAAAATGGAAGGGAATGAATGGGTCTCACGGTATTCCTTCCACTATTTACTAAAGTAAAAATCTTTCCTTGTGTTCTATCCACAAGAATTTACAGAACTTTCACTTTTGAGAACTCTCGTATACTTAGAATAAAGTATGTATCAAGAAACCTCCTCCTCTCTTTCCCTTCGACTGGAGAATAATCCGCGAGTTCTAGGTTATATGAGTTATAGTAGTCGATAGTCGATAAGCGATTTATAGTTTTTTGTTTTGTTAATTAGAACCAGGCGACACCCGGATTTGAACTGGGGAACAAGGATTTGCAGTCCTCCGCCTTACCACTCGGCCATGCCGCCAAAACGATACAAAATAGAATAAACAAAAATATTATTTGGGATGGATTACTGAATTTTTTTTTTTTATTGT